AGAAAATTCCCTATTTCTGCCCCGCTCCCAAATTTCAACGTTAAATAAACGTTAAATAAATATAAATAATAAATATAATAGTAGACTGGAAATTTAACCTTTCTCGCATCCGTTATCCATTGTATTGGAGAAGCAACAAAACAATATCTGATTCTGGAATCAAGGAAAGATATTGAAAATCCATTTTCGAAATAACCTTTTTGTAGCGGAAAAGAATAAGGATTTATACCTTTGGAGCATCCAGTAACAAGAAGATTAAATCGAAAATATCGAAAAATTATTGCATGGTCCAAAGAAAGAAAAAAATACACTTTTACAATTTAATCTATATCGAATTCAAATATCAGAATAGCTTATATAGTCATGATTCAACAGGTCAGGTCCACTTATTTTTTCTTGATTTTAAATTTTACAGTAGGTTTGTTTGATAGGAACAAGGAAGAAGTAGAAATACTTTAGTTTATTTTGGCGATTACTAATCAGTATTGGTAGAATATCTTTTCTGTCCCGAGAACCATAATTTCAATAAGAAAAGAGGAAGAGGACTACTATTTCACTATAGGATAGACTCTTCCTACTAAGTAGAGTTTCTTATTATGATAATGAATAAATCTTCAACTTTCTAAGCATAACTCACAATAATAATAACTTATTAAATAATAAAAACTTATTATATTATAAAGGTGGTTCCCTTTTTCTTTTTTTTTTTAGAAATATTAAGAATCTCTACTTTCCGCTGAAAAACGGAAGACTAAGACTTGAGTTTAGTGGAAAAAGCCCCTTATCGGATTTGAACCGATGACTTACGCCTTACCATGGCGTTACTCTACCACTGAGTTAAAAGGGCCCTTTTTATTCAATTCAATAATTATACATTTTCAATTATGAATCTACTGCACCTATATAGTATAGATATGTACATATCTGCGCATAGGAGCTCGTTCAAGAACAAAAAATTGGATTTCCTTAGTAAGTGGGGTAAAATGATGATTTAATCTTTTATATTTCCTAACGTTTTACTTTACGTTAGCTATATAGTTTTATAAGATACTTATACTAACTTTATAAGATACTTATACTAATTATAGTTAATACTAACTAACTATAAACGAAACTAATACTAACTATAGTTAAACTATAGTTAACTATATATAATATATATAGTTAATAGTTAACTATATAGTTAATAGTTAACTACCTAACCATCTAACCATGTAATGTTTCATGGATCATTCAAGAATTATCCAAAAAATCTAGAGTATCCTATACTATAAAAAAAATCCTATACTATAAAAAAAATATAAAATAAATAAATAAAGATAAAATAAATAAAATAGAAATAGAAAAGGTAGGAAAAATTCTTACTTTGGATCTAGTCATACCATTAGACTATATTGACAATTCCAAAAAACTGTTCATACTATCATCATAGTATGATGACGATTGGGCGAATATGCCCCTATCGTCTAGTGGTCAGGACATCTCTCTTTCAAGGAGGCAGCGGGGATTCGACTTCCCCTGGGGGTAGGGTACTACGAAAGGAAATTGATCATGGCTTTATTTATAAGCCTAGAATTAATTCTTCCTGGGTCGATGCCCGAGCGGTTAATGGGGACGGACTGTAAATTCGTTGGCAATATGTCTACGCTGGTTCAAATCCAGCTCGGCCCAAAAATTCGCCGCTCTATGAGAATAATATAACAATTTTTCTTTAAGAAATGTCCGATCCTTAGAAATAAAGAAGAAAAAAAAAGAGTCAATTTCTTTTTTTTTTTCTCTATCCATAAAATTTTTATCCGTTCTGATCTTTTCTTTCTAAGAGTAGAGATTCCTGATTCGTAAGTCTCAAGAAAGGAAAAAGAGTACCTTTCTTTCTCATTGAAAGATTACTTTTTTTTGGCAAAAAACTAACCGCGAATTACTAGTAACCCGTCTTACTCTTGAATATCCGTGTGGATATGATATCAGTATATTCTTTCTGTCTCTGTTACAACAGAACGAAGAAAGAAATTTCTTATGAAACTCTAAATAAGAAAGAATATGCCATATACCTCACTGGGATTGTAGTTCAATTGGTCAGAGCACCGCCCTGTCAAGGCGGAAGCTGCGGGTTCGAGCCCCGTCAGTCCCGAACCAAACTAGGATCAATGAGTTTATCAATTCATCTCCCCATTTTCCTTGAAAGGGGGGACATGGGCAAGATCTAACCCAGTGTGGGATCCTTAGTTCTTTTTTTCTTTTGTTTTTCCTTTCATTTCACATTTATTATCAGACAATTTTCATTTATTCCATTAGTACCGATTGAAAAGAGAGAGACATATGTAGATTGGTACAATCGGTGGTATTACTAGAATACCATATTTTACTAGATACCATACTTGTCTGATCTGACTTTATTTTTTCGATTGTTCTTGATCATTGTTCTTGATCAATGAAATGGAATAGAGTGCTTCTATTTTTACCTGGGGTACATACACGAATTCTATTCGTTTATTGGACG